AAAGGGTATATGTATCGTATTTGTACTTACGGCTCGCTTCTACCGAAAATCCAATACAATAATAGATAATTTGTTACGATTAGCTTCATTGGATTTGAAGCATCAATCGTTTTAAATCAGAATCCCATTTTGACTCTGTGCCGTTAATTCCACTATGATTATTGATCAATAATCATAGTGGAATCATTCCTTGATAGAGATAGGAGACATAATTTACATGGATATAGTAAGTCTCGCTTGGGCTGCTTTAATGGTAGTCTTTACATTTTCCCTTTCGCTCGTAGTATGGGGGAGGAGTGGACTCTAGAGACACTACCATAATTGTAAATTGATTTATATTATATAAACCTATATTATATCTGTATACAATATTGGATAGTGTGTAGAAAAAACTATAGATATTATATTTATATTTCTACACACTATCTCATCATTTCTTCAATTATTGACAAGAACTAATAATTCTAGTTTCATTAAAATTAATTATTTTGACTGGCTGTTTTTACGTAAATGATAAGTAAAAAAGCGGTAGGAACTAGAATGAACAGTGTAGTAGCAATAAATGCGAGAATATTAACTTCCATAATCTCATTTTTTTTTGTTTCGCAATAACTCGGGATCTAATCCCATAGAGATGAAAAATTTGATTCCTGTAAATTCAATAAGTTAATTGTATCCTGATGATGCCAAATGGATCAAAATATTATGAATAACAATAGATCTAATCTATCAAATCAATTAATTGTCGAGAATTTAATAGTATAACATAGGAAGACTTTTTATCCATACTAAATCAAAAATTCAATTTCTAATCCAATTCCAATATAGAATGCTATTGAATTTTTCGTCCTTTTCCATTCTTTCTTTTCTATAACCTACCTTCTTCGTTCTACTTAGTTAATACAGACAATTAATTTAAGTATCCGACGAAGTATCAGATGACCGGTATTCAATGGGTCAGGTCACACCTAAGACCCAAACAATATAAGTGAGATGGAAAAAGGACGGATTAAAAGATCTAATATTCCAACAGATTTACTAAAAAGGGGTACCTTGCTTGGTCTTTATATTTATTATTTATGAAAAAAAAATTAAATAATTTTAATTAAGATTATTATATATTATATATAATTTATGATTTTAAATTAGAAATTAATAGATTTAATTAATATTAATTATTAATATAATATCCTCTTCTCTTTCTTGGATTGGGGGAGAACACATACATAAAAAAATTAGCATGCAATTTGAATGAGATAGATTTTTTTAATTAAAAATAGAGGATACACAAATCGGAATTGGAAAAGGGCGCAGTTAAAAATAAAAAAGGCGCTCTGTTCTGCCGAGGTAATTATGTTAAGTTCATTGTATATTGTACAACAAAGGAATACAATTTGTGTATGTACTCCTGGTAAAAATATGGGCACTCTACTCCATTTCATTATGCAAGAACAATCAAAAAATAAAGTCAAATGAATAACGAATATGGTATCTCTTAAAATACTGACATAGAGTAATATAACCGATCGTACCAATCAATCTAGATATGTCTCTTCCTTCGGTACTATTCCGTAGTGAAAGAAATGAAAATTCCCGCATTTCTTTTGTCTGATGATAAATATAAAAATATCAATGTGAAACGAAAAAAAAAAAAAAAAAATAAATAAGGATTCTTAGATCTTGCTCCCTGTCCCACTTTTCTGTAAAAAGTGGGAGATGAATTGATAAATTCATCGGATCCTAGTTCGGGACTGACGGGGCTCGAACCCGCAGCTTCCGCCTTGACAGGGCGGTGCTCTGACCGATTGAACTACAATCCCAGCGAGGTGTATGGCATACATATTCTTATGGTTTCATATGGCATATATATTCTTATGGTTTCATAAGAACATTCTATTCGTCTCGTCGTGTTGTAACAGAAACAAAAATGATATACTGATATCATATCCACATGGATATGAACTATAGCAATAATTACTAGTAACCGGTGGTTCTTTTTTTTTATTGTCAAAAATGACTAATTAAAAAAATATATATGGATAGATCAAAAAAATGGTTGATCTTTATTTTGACGGATAGGGCATTTCTATATTCTGGAGGACAAATTAAACTGGTTAAATCGTATTCAATGGAGCGGCGAATTATTGGGCCGAGCTGGATTTGAACCAGCGTAGACATATTGTCAACGAATTTACAGTCCGCCCCCATTAACCGCTCGGGCATCGACCCAGGAAGAATTAATTCTAGGTTTAGTTATAATCCATGATCAACTTCCTTTCGTAGTACCCTACCCCCAGGGGAAGTCGAATCCCCGCTGCCTCCTTGAAAGAGAGATGTCCTGAACCGCTAGACGATGGGGGCAGATCCGCCCGACCATCAGCATACTATGCTGATAGTATGATAAGTTTTTTGGAATTGTCAATATACAATATAATTATAATATATTATATAACTAGATCAAAAGAGTCTTTTCCACTTTGAAATTTTTAACATTAATATA